AAGCGATCTTTTCGTAGGCGTTTGCCCCCGATTCAATCGGGGGATCGAATTGATTATAGAAACATGAGTTTAATTAGTCGATTTATTAGTGAACAAGGAAAAATATTATCAAGACGTGTGAATAGATTGACCTTGAAACAACAACGATTAATTACTCTTGCTATAAAACAAGCTCGTATTTTATCTTTGTTACCTTTTCTCAATAATGAGAAACAATTTGAAAGAACCGAGTCGACCGCTAGAACTACTGGTTTTAAAGCCCGAAATAAATAGGCTTACTTTTTCTTCACTTGAATCATAATTACAAGAATCTAGATTTGAGTGAATCTAGATTTGAGTATCGTGTCCTAAGAAAAAAATGAATCGGAAAAAAAGAAATCTGTTTTTATTGAATTGAACGTGTTCATTCATTTTGACTACTTTAGTATATTTTCTCATACTAATTTCTACTCTACCTTCCCGGAGTTCATTCTCCGGGTAACTCCATTTAAATTATTCTGGTGGATTCTTTCCAATCTACTTCCTTTATGATTTCGTTCGAAATCATATAAAGACAATTCCTATTTGATATAGCTATTTGTGCAAGTATTTTACGGTTAAGAAGCAACTGTCTCTTGTACAGATCGTGTATTAATCTACTATAACTATAGGATACTCCCCTTTCGCGAATTACTGCGTTTATCCTAGTGATCCACAAACGACGAAAATCTCTCTTTTTCCTATCCCTATCCCGATGAGCCGAAACTAAAGCTCTTATTTTCTGTTGAGTAATAGTTCTAGTAAGCCTTGAATGAGCCCCTCGAAAGCTTGATGCAAATAAACGAATTTTTGTTCTACGTCTCCGAGCTATATATCCCCGTTTAATTCTGGTCATTGAATAAATGAAACTTTGACGAATAACTAATTGATTGCCTTTCTTTCAGTTATTCTTTTCCCCCTTCCTAGTCTATTAATAACAAAACGGATTTTTCCAATGTATAAAATCAAAATTCCAATGGCTTTGGCTACTCTAACCTTCCCGACCACGATTTTTTTTTAGGTATTTCACTGCGAAATAAGACAGAACTAAGAAATTGTATTTTCCTAGGTATCAAAAATATAGTAAATAAAAGAAATAAAAAAAGAAATAGTGGGTTCCTTCGTTTCTATGGTTACTTCTTAAACGGTGAGGTCTTCTCTATACACCGGAGCCTTTACTTTATACTTTAATTTAATATTTAATCAACTAATTGATGTTATTGGGAACTTGTATAGTTCACACGCTTTGGCTCTACCCATGAATTATCCAGTAATAGGTCTTTCACAATCAGATCTACCTATACAGTAACGGTATTTAATTATGAAAGTTTGCTGGGTAGCTGACCCTCTTAGTCCGTTCTTGCCAGATTGGGAGCCTACCTAATCTTTATGTTTTATGCTTTTTAAATAAGATTTCCTCCGCTTAATGGATAACCATTTGTTACCAATGGAGAATTTCTTATCATCTTAAATTCAGGTGATTGGATTTACACCAACGGAAACCATAAACTTCATACACAATAGAGGGATATGGTAGAGTTTTTTTTTTATAATGGATGGAGTTCCTTTTTCCATCCTATCCCATTCACCGGTACTGATCATTGATACTGTAAAAGTAGTTTTCTTGCTTTTTGTGCCAGCTCATGATCTAAACGAGTCGCACATACACCCTAGTACATGTTCCTCGACGCTGAGGGCACCCCCGAAGAGCGGGGGATTTCGTGACATTTCTGATTGGCTGTCTTGTATTTCTAATAAGTTGTTTAATAGTTGGCATGTTGAATCGTATACATAATATGATGGGTTGGTTTAGATTGATCCTAACCGAATGATGGTGAATTACTTCTATTTAATAGAATATTCAATTCGAAGATAAAATCTCAAATCACAGATTTGCGTGAAATCCATGTTCTTTTCCTTGAACCGCTACAAAATCAACAATTCCATAAGCTTGGGCTTCTGTTGCTGACATAAAAATATCTCTTTCCATATCTTCGTGTATAACCCACACGGGTTGGCCCGTTTTTTCTGCATAAACCCTTGTGAGGGTTTCACGCAGTTTCGCCATTTCTATCGCTTCCAGGACAAATTCGCCTACTTGTGCCATATAAAAACCACTATAAGGTTCATGTATCATTACCCTGATGATATAACAAAATAAAAGCTTCCCCTATCTCGCATGATAAAGCAAAGAGAAAAGAAAGATAAAGAATAGAAAAAAGATAGAATTGAACAACCGTACAGGCATCTTTTGTGCATACGGCTCTACAAGAAAATTGACCCCCATTGAAGAAAGAGAAAAATAGAATCTATCAGACTCAGATGGGTAAATAATCAAATTGCCATCCTTCCTTTCGGAGGAATTCAAAAATACTATGATGGCTCCGTTGCTTTATATGTTTATTTTTTCTTTTTTTTGTCTGTGATTCAGCAATCCCAAAGTTTCTTTTTAATCCGATCAAATAAGGAAAAATTATTTTTT